ATATATATTGTTTTTTTATTTTTAAACAATATATATAACACAAATTTATAGCAGCGATAACTTCTTAATACTGTTTTTCTTGCTTTTGGGGTTTGACAAGAAACAATGGGTTCGCCGGTATTAAGGGGGGTAGGGGGGTTTGACGATAAACTTCCCGGGGGGGATTTAGTATTCTCTGTTCCTTTAACACTACCTTTATGCACGTGAAAACACTGGTGCAATGCTTACAGTAATGTCTTTTCAACAAGCAGGTAATGTTACCATGAAACATTTATTTACGATCCGGACTTTTGATTTCAAAACACTCTGAAATGGTGAGGAAAAAGCCCCCAAACAGAAAAACCCCATGCCTTTATAAGAACGCCCGGCTTGGTGGGTAACGAGTCGAATGGGTTACACCAATAACCTATGTCGGATACAGTTCACAGTGTGAGTAGTTCGGGCTTTCATGGACCTGAAATAGGAGCCAGATGCCAGTAATAGATCACTAAGTGCCACCCCCACAATTTGTGTCCGTGATTCCATCATTAAACGTATGCTCTTGAATTGTGCTTGTTGGTCGGTTCTTACTGCATTTTATATTGGCGCGAGCCGATATTTGTTAAGATTGCAAGGAGGATTCTGAGGGACAAGTTATATGTTGATAGCACATCCCCCTCATGTAGGGAGGAGTTCATGTCTATATTATAAACATCGTTCTTATGTAACGTGTAATTGGTGTATTCTGCGTTCGAATGTTCTAGTTTCACTAGATTTGATAAAGGATGGTTTAGTTACTACCTCATTATGTAAGATAAAGCATAATATGTACTCTCACGAGAACGCACAAAAATTTTTAGCGAACTGTCTGTTGATCATGACGTTCTGATGTTTGAATTAAGAATGGTGCATATTAATTAATGTTCGAAACGCATAATATAATATGTTCAGAGAGTAGTTTAATTTATGATCTTAGCTTTGGGAGCTAAGGATGAGAGTTAGAGTCTCTTCTCTTTGAGGGCGCTAGGAAGAATTTTAATCTTCATTCTCCGGTTTACAAGACCGGGGCTTTAAAATTAAGCTACTAGGGCGTCTTATCAATCAAGTATTTTGTTTTCTGCTCAGGCAACCAAGGGGTTTAACACTAGGAACAGTGTGAAATACAATACAGATGCGGTTTGCCCGATAATGATGAATGGGTGTTCTACGGGCATACCTCCAATTCAGGTTAAAATTAGTATGTCTGCTACTAAGAGTCAGAAGAGAATTTGGGAGGCAGGTCGAAATGTGAGTGCTCGTTGTTTTGATGTATGGAGGAGAGGCACCAATATTAGGACTAGGATTGAAAATAGTAATGCTAGTACGCCTCCGAGCTTGTTTGGGATAGATCGGAGGATGGCGTAGGCGAACAGAAAGTATCATTCAGGCTTAATATGAGGAGGGGTTACCATTGGGTTGGCGGGGGTGAAATTGTCGGGGTCTCCTAGTACGTTTGGGTAAAAGAGGGCTAGGCATGTAAGTGCCGTGAGCATGATGATAAAGCCGAGGAGGTCTTTGTAGGAAAAGTATGGGTGGAACGGGATCTTATCTGCATCGGAGTTGAGGCCGGCGGGGTTATTAGACCCTGTTTCGTGTAGGAATAGAAGGTGAAGTATGGTTGCGGCTAAAACTACAAATGGGAGAAGGAAGTGGAATGCGAAGAATCGGGTTAGGGTTGCATTGTCTACGGAAAAGCCGCCTCAGATTCATTGAACAAGAGTGTTTCCTACATATGGGACAGCGGATAACAAGTTTGTGATGACTGTGGCACCCCAGAAGGACATTTGACCTCAAGGAAGAACATATCCAACAAAAGCTGTTATTATCACCAAAAGGAAAAGTACAACTCCGATATTTCAAGTCTCTTTGTATAGGTATGATCCATAGTATAGGCCTCGGGCAATATGTATGTAGAGGCAAATAAAGAAAAAAGAAGCACCGTTGGCATGAAGGTTCCGGATGAGTCAGCCATAGTTTACATCTCGACAGATGTGTGCTACGGAAGAAAAGGCTGTGGAAATATCTGAGGTGTAGTGTATAGCAAGGAACAATCCTGTGAGGATCTGGGTAATTAAGCAGAGACCGAGCAAGGAGCCAAAGTTTCACATAGCTGAAATGTTGGAGGGTGTAGGGAGGTCTACTAGGGCATCGTTAGCAATTTTTAAGATGGGGTGGGTTTTTCGTAGGCTTGCCATTAAAAGTTTCTATAGTTGAACTACAACGGTGGTTTTTCATATCATTAGTCCTGGTTAAAGTCCGGGTAGGAATTATGGAGTATTTTGTTTTTTTGTTTATAGCGTTGCTGGTTTTGGGGGTGTTGGGGGTTGCTTCTAACCCTGCTCCCTATTTTGCCGCATTTGGCTTAGTGCTGGGGGCTGGGGGTGGTTGCGGAGTTTTGGTGGGGTGTGGGGGGTCGTTTGTTTCTTTAGTTCTATTGTTAATCTATTTAGGAGGTATGTTAGTAGTGTTTGCCTACTCAGCTGCTCTGGCTGCGGAGCCTTATCCGGAATCTTGGGGTGATTGATCTGTTTTGGGATATGTAGTTGGATATGGGTTGCTGTGTCTACTCGGAGCTTTTGTGTGTGTCAAGGGGGCGGGCCAGGGTTATTTTGTAGTGGACGAAGTTCATTACCTTTCGGTTTTGCGTGGGGATTTTGGGGGTGTGTCATACATCTATTATTTAGGGGGAGAGATGCTTATAGTCTGTGGATGGGCTTTGCTTCTTACCCTTTTTGTGGTTCTCGAGTTGTCTCGCGGGCGGGCTCGGGGGGCGTTGCGGGCAATTTAGTTTATAAGGGCAATAAGTAGTGCAATAGAGGTTGTTAGAACGAGGACTCCTAGGTAGGTTTTAATTAGGCCTTGCTGGGGGTCGTTGACTATTTTAATTGCTGGAATCTGGGTTGCGACCAGCCCTTTAGGGCCTGTTTTTTCGAGTCAGATTTGGTCTACTAGTTGGGTGGCGGCGGTTTGTGATAGTGTTAGGGTTAGTTTAGGAATATTTCGGTGGATAATTGATGTGTAATAGCCAAGCATGTTGGAGAAATTGTGCGTAGTAATTTGGGGTTTTGTTTTCAGTTGTTTATTTGTTAGGTTGGCTAGTTCTATGGCGATAACAAAGCCTATGAGAGTCACGATGAGGGCTCCTAGCTTAAGTAGGGGGGATATTGTTATAGTCTGGGTTTTAGAGGGCATAAAGTTTGAAGTAATGATTAGGCCTGCAACAATGCTACCTCAAGCAAGTCGTTTAATTGGGTTTAATAGGGTGAGGTCATTTTCGTTAATGGGGGATAGAGGTAGAAATCGGGGTTGTCCTATAGATGCGAAGAAGATAATTCGGAAGCTATAAATTGCAGTAAAAGAGGTAGCTAGCAGTGTTAGGGTGAGGGCTCAGGCGTTTAGAAGGGATGTGTTTAGTGCCTCGATAATGGCGTCTTTTGAGAAAAAGCCTGCTAAGAAAGGGGTTCCTGTTAGGGCGAGGCTTCCGATGGTCATGCAGGATGATGTAAAAGGTATTGTTTTATGAAGTCCCCCTATCTTTCGAATGTCTTGTTCGTCGTTAAGGCTGTGGATAATAGAGCCTGAGCATAAGAACAATATTGCTTTGAAGAAGGCGTGTGTACAGATATGCAGAAATGCTAGTTGGGGTTGGTTTAATCCAATTGTTACTATCATTAGGCCCAGCTGGCTAGATGTTGAAAAGGCTACGATTTTCTTGATGTCGTTCTGGGTGAGGGCGCAGATTGCTGTAAAAAGTGTTGTCAGCGCTCCAAGACATAGGCAGGTTGTTAAGGCCGTTTGATTGTTTTGTATAATGGGGTGGAGACGAATCAGTAGGAAGATCCCAGCAACGACTATTGTGCTAGAATGTAATAGGGCAGATACCGGCGTAGGGCCTTCTATTGCGGCGGGCAGTCAAGGGTGAAGCCCAAACTGAGCAGATTTTCCAGTAGCAGCAAGAATGAGGCCTATTAGGGGGAGGGTAAGGTCTATGTTTTTGGTAGCAATAAAAATTTGTTGGATTTCTCAGCTGTTTGTGTTTATAGCTAGCCATGCCATGCTCATGATAAGGCCGATGTCTCCTACGCGGTTGTAAATAACAGCTTGTAAGGCTGCAGTGTTAGCATCTGCTCGCCCGTATCATCATCCAATTAATAGAAACGACATAATACCCACACCCTCTCACCCAATAAAGAGCTGAAACATGTTATTGGCTGTAACAAGGGTAATTATAGCGATGAGAAAAATTAGGAGATACTTGAAGAAGCGGTTTATGTTAGGGTCTGTTGATATGTATCAGGATGCAAATTCTAGGATAGACCAGGTAACGTATAGAGCGATTGGGGTAAAAATAATAGAAAACTGGTCAAACTTGAAGCTTGTGTTGAGGTCGAAGGTTATTGTGTTGATTCAAGATCAGTTTGTTGTAATCGCTTCCATTCCTTGATCTAGAAAAATACAAAGTGGGACAAGACTGATGAAGAAGGCGAGTTGAACTGCTGTTTTTACTTGTAAGAGGGCTCAAGTTTTATTAAAAGGGGTGGGGCTCATCGTTGTGATAATTGGGTAGAAGAGGACGACTAGTGTAAGGAGCAGTGTTGTGTTAAATATTAAAGCTGTTGGGTGCATAGCCGCTACTTGGAGTTGCACCAAGAGTCTTTGGTTCCTAAGACCAATGGATGAACTATTATCCTTTAGAGGCCAAGGGACCCATGGAGTCTAACCACGGCTTGGAAAAATTAGCACTCTCCCGAGATTGCGTTCTCCCTTGGTTAACAAGAAGGTTTTATCCTCTATCGCCAGAATCACAATCTGGAGTTTTATTTAAACTATGTTTACACATGCATCATCCTCACATAAGTTCGGGCTTTACGATTAGTAATAGTAGAGGTGCCAGGTGTAAGCTAATGAGAAGGTGTTCTCGAGTATGTGAGGGTTCTAGGCCAATAATATGGTTCGGGGTTGGACCCCGTTGGGTTATTAAGAATATGTAGAGTGAGTACCCGGCTGTGATCAGAGTGCCTGTTCCTGTTAAAATAATAGTGAAGTATGATCAATTAAATACTGAGGTAATAATTATTAGCTCTCCTATTAGGTTAGGGAGGGGTGGGAGAGCAAGGTTGGCTAGGGAGCTGATAAATCACCAGGTTGCTATAAGCGGGAGGAGTATTTGTAGGCCTCGAGCTAGCAGGAGTGTACGGCTATGTGTGCGTTCGTAGTTAGTATTTGCTATGCAAAAGAGAGCAGAAGAGACAAGGCCGTGAGCAATTATTAAAATGATTGCTCCGGTGAAGCCTCATGGGGTTTGGATAAGAATACCAGCTGCCACAAGGCCTATGTGACTGACTGAGGAATAAGCAATTATGGACTTTAGGTCGGTTTGTCGTATACAAATTGACCCGGTCATGATAATGCCTCAAAGGGCTAGAATAATGAATGGATAGGCTAATTCCTTGGTAATTGGGGCGAGAATTATTACAATTCGTATTATTCCATACCCTCCCAGCTTAAGCAGCACCGCAGCAAGCACTATTGAACCTGCAATAGGGGCCTCAACGTGTGCTTTGGGGAGTCATAAGTGGACACCATAGAGCGGTATTTTGACTAAGAAGGCGGCGAGACAGCCAACCCATCATATCTTGGAGCTTCAAGAGGTTGTTTGAATATCTGTGTGCTGAATAATAAGCATAGATAGGCTACCGAGGTCTTTTTGGAGAATTAGAAGCGCAACTAGTAGGGGGAGGGATCCTGCTAGGGTATAGAATAAAAAGTATGTGCCTGCTTTCAAGCGTTCTGCTTGATTTCCTCATCGGGTGATGATAATGAGGGTGGGGATTAGAGTGGCTTCAAACATGATATAAAACATTATGATTTCTGTTGAGCCAAAAGCCAAGATAAGGGAAAGCTGAAGTATAATTAGTAGTATAATAAAGGTTCGTTGTCGATTTGTCGGTTCTGTTAGTATGTGGTTTTGGCTTGCGATAATTATAAGAGGGAGTAGTCAGCAAGAGAGGACGAGAAGAGGGGTGGATAAAGGGTCAGTTGCGATATAAAGGTTTAATGATGCTCACCCTGTCTCCAGCTCTCATTTTATTCAACTCAGGCTTAGGATAGCAATTATAAGGCTTTGTGATGAGCTGGTGGCTCAGAGTCATTTTTTGTTCACTAGTCATGTTGTGGGGATTATCATAATTGTTGGGATTAGGATTTTTAGCATTGCAGGAGGTTTAAGGCTTTTAAGTGGTCTGTCCCGTGGGTGCGAGAAGTAGCTACTAGGAGGGCGAGGCCCGCGCTGGCCTCACAAGCAGAAAATGCTAGTAGTATTATGGGGGTTGATGAGAAGGCGCTTGAGCTTGTCTGGATTGACCAGAGAGCTATGGCCACATATAGGGAGAGTATTATTGCTTCCAGGCAGAGGAGAGCAGATAAAAGGTGTTTTCGGTGGAAGGCAAGGCCGGATAGCCCAAGTGTGAAGGCGAGAGTAAACGTGAAGTGGATTGGGGTCATAAGACGATCATGGATTTGAACCAGGTTTTGCTGAGCCGAAATCAGCGGTCTTTCTTTAGACTAATCGTCTATTCGGCTCACTCTAAGCCTCCTTGGGCCCACTCGTAGGCCAGGCCGATGGTTAATAGGACAATGATAAGTGTAGCTCAGAATAGGGTTTGGACGGTTGTTACTAGTTGGCTTCCCCACGGGAGTGGAAGGAGAAGTGCGATTTCTAGATCGAACAGTAAAAAAAGAATGGCCACTAGAAAAAACCGTATCGAGAATGGGAGGCGAGCGGTTCCTAAGGGGTCAAAGCCGCATTCGTAGGGTGAAAGTTTTTCTGAGTCTGGGTTTATTTGCGGTAACCAGAAGGAAACAAAGATTAGAATGCAGGAGAGAGCTGTAGTTAACATTAAAATTGAGAGAATAGGGTTCATTATCTTTCCCTGGGCTCTAACCAGGATTAAGTAATTGGAAGTCACTTGTATTTGTTTGATACTAGAAAGATTATGAGCCTCATCAGTAGATTGAGATGTAAAGGAAAAGTCATACCACGTCAACGAAGTGTCAATATCATGCTGCGGCTTCGAATCCGAAGTGGTGTTCTGAGGTAAAGTGATATTTTACTTGGCGTAGCAGGCAGACTGCTAGGAAGGTTGAGCCAATAATTACGTGTAGGCCATGGAAGCCAGTAGCGACAAAGAAGGTTGAGCCATAAACCCCATCGGCGATAGTAAAAGGGGCCTCATAGTATTCTATAGCTTGTAATAAAGTGAAGTAAAAACCCAGTAAAATGGTGAGGGTTAGAGATTGGATTGCTTGCTTTCGTTCTCCTTCTATGATACTATGATGGGCTCATGTGACGGTAACACCGGAGGCTAGAAGTACTGCAGTGTTAAGTAATGGTACTTCAAAGGGGTCTAAGGTGGTGATTCCGGTTGGAGGTCAGCAGGCTCCTAGTTCGGGTGTGGGGGCTAGGCTAGAGTGGTAGAAGGCCCAGAAGAAACCCAGAAAAAAGAAAACCTCTGAGGTGATAAATAAAATTATTCCGTATCGTAAACCTTTTTGCACCGGAGGTGTGTGATGCCCTTGAAATGTACCTTCTCGAACGATATCTCGTCATCACTGGTATATTGTAAGGAGTAGCAGGATTATGCCTAGAGTAACGAGCGTTATGGACTGGAAGTGGAACCACATTGCAGTTCCAGAAGTAACTAGCAGGGCTGCGACGGCTCCTGTTAGTGGCCATGGGCTTGGGTCGACTATGTGGTATGCGTGTGCTTGGTGTGCCATTATACGTTTTCTTGTAGATAGAGGCTTAAGAGTAATACGAATACATAGGCCTGAATTATGGCAACGGCCACTTCAAGAAGAGTTAGTAAAAAAAGAACTAGGGCCGTAAGAACAGCTACTGTTGGTATAAGAGGGAGCAGTACAAAAACAGCGGTAGCGATGAGTTGAATTAATAGATGCCCTGCTGTCAAGTTTGCTGTGAGACGTACACCTAGGGCAAGAGGGCGGATGAATAGGCTAATTGTCTCGATAATGATTAGTACTGGGATTAGGGGTACTGGGGTTCCTTCTGGTAGAAGGTGGCCCAGGGCAACTGTTGGCTGGTTTCGTATGCCAATAATCACTGTTGCTAGCCAGAGGGGTACAGCGAAGCCTATATTTAGTGAAAGTTGTGTTGTTGGGGTAAAGGTGTAGGGTAATAGGCCTAAGAGGTTTATAGAAATAAGAAAAAGTATTAGGGATGTAAACAGCGCTGCTCATTTATGTCCTGCCGGGTTTAGTGGGGTGAAGATTTGTTGACTAAATAGACCCACAAATCATGTTTGTAGTGTTAATAGGCGATTATTCAACCAGCGAGAGGTGCAGGAGGGAAACAATGTTCAGGGCAGGAGAAGGGCAAGTCCTATTAGTGGGATGCCTATAAGTGTGGGGCTTATAAATTGGTCAAAAAAGTTTAATGCCATGGTCAGTTTCAAGGGTTAGTTGTTGTGCTTTCCGTAGTATGGGGGTTTGGCTCATTGTTAAAGTTGTGAGATATTACTTTAGTGGGGGCAATAGTAAGAAGAACTAGTCAGGAGAAGGCAAGGATTATAAATCAAGGGGCAGGGTTTAATTGAGGCATGTCACTAAGGGTGGTCGGAATCACCAATCTTTAGCTTAAAAGGCTAACGCTAGTCCCTGTTTAGCTTCTCAGCGAGGCGTCTTCAAGTATTGTAGATGATCAGGCCTCGAAGTGGTGTAAAGGAACTGCTTCTACTACGATTGGCATAAAGCTGTGGTTTGCGCCACAGATTTCGGAACATTGTCCATAGTATACGCCAGGGCGAGCGGCAATGAATGCTGTTTGGTTTAGTCGTCCTGGGACTGCGTCTATTTTAACCCCCAGGGCTGGGACCGCTCATGAGTGGAGAACATCTTCAGCTGTAACCAGCACTCGAACAGGAGATTCTATGGGAACAACCATACGGTGGTCTGTTTCTAAGAGGCGAAACTGCCCAGGAGTTAGGTCTTGGGTCGGAACTATATAAGAGTCAAAACCTAGGTCTTCGTAGTCGGTATACTCATAACTTCAGTATCATTGGTGACCAATTGCTTTGATAGTGAGATGTGGGTCATTAATTTCGTCTATAAGGTACAGAATTCGTAGAGAGGGTAGAGCAATTAAAATTAAGATAATTGCTGGTAGGACGGTTCATACAATTTCAATTTCTTGAGAGTCTAGAATGTAGGCATCTGTTAATGTAGTAGTGACCATGGCCACAATAATATAAAGGACAAGTGTGCTAATTAAGAATACGATTATAAGCGCATGGTCATGAAAATGTAGAAGCTCTTCCATTACTGGAGATGCTGCGTCTTGGAAGCCTAATTGAGCGGGGTGTGCCATTAAAATGCGCGGGGCTTTAACCCACAATTCCGCCTTGACAAGGCGGTGTAATTTTTGTTACTAGCATTTTATTAAGAGAGTGACAGAGCGGTTATGTGGTCGGCTTGAAACCGTCTTATGGGGGTTCGACTCCTTCCTTTCTTGAATACTTAACTACTTTTCCATATAAAGGATTAGTGTCTCAAAATTTATAATCTCAGGCAGGGTGTACGCGCACGTATCCGGGCTCTTCAAATGTGTGATAAGGAGGAGGGCAGCCGTGTAGTCATTCAACGTTTGTTGAGGTGAGTTCCACTCATTTAACCTCTCGTTTAGAGGCAAAGGCTTCTCATAGAATAAATAAAAAGAGAATTACAGCTGTGAGCGATACTAAAGAGCCGATTGAAGAGATTGTATTTCATAGTGTGTAGGCGTCGGGGTAGTCTGAGTATCGTCGGGGCATTCCTGCCAGCCCTAAAAAGTGCTGGGGAAAGAAGGTTAGGTTTACACCAATAAACATAACCCCAAAGTGGATTTTAGTTCAAGTGTCATGTAGGGTATACCCTGTGAATAAAGGGAATCAGTGAACAAAGCCTCCCATAATTGCAAAGACGGCCCCTATAGAGAGAACGTAGTGGAAGTGTGCTACCACATAGTAAGTGTCATGGAGTACAATGTCAATTGATGAGTTGGCTAGAACAATACCGGTAAGGCCTCCAACTGTAAAGAGGAAAATAAAGCCTAGGGCTCAGAGCAGGGGTGTTTCTCATTTAATCTGACCTCCATGAAGGGTGGCGAGCCAGCTGAAAACTTTTACGCCGGTTGGGATTGCGATGATTATTGTGGCAGAGGTAAAATAAGCACGGGTGTCTACATCTATACCAACCGTGAACATATGGTGAGCTCATACAATGAAGCCCAATAGTCCAATTGCTATTATTGCTCAGACCATCCCCATATATCCAAATGGTTGGGGTTTTCCTGCATAGTATGCAACAATGTGGGAGATTATTCCGAACCCAGGTAGAATTAAAATATAAACCTCTGGGTGTCCGAAGAATCAAAATAGGTGTTGATAAAGGATGGGGTCCCCTCCTCCCGCGGGGTCAAAGAAGGTGGTGTTGAGATTTCGGTCGGTTAGTAGTATTGTGATGCCGGCTGCTAATACTGGGAGAGAGAGTAAGAGAAGTACTGCTGTGACCAAAACTGCTCAAACAAACAAGGGTGTTTGGTACTGTGTAATAGCTGGGGGTTTCATATTGATGATGGTTGTAATAAAGTTAATTGCTCCTAAAATTGAGGAAACACCTGCTAGGTGGAGGGAAAAAATGGTCAAGTCCACAGAGGCTCCTGCATGCGCTAGGTTTCCTGCGAGAGGGGGATAAACAGTTCATCCGGTACCAGCTCCCGCTTCAACCCCAGAGGAGGCCAAAAGTAGGAGGAAGGAAGGTGGGAGAAGCCAAAAGCTTATGTTATTCATCCGGGGGAAAGCCATGTCAGGGGCCCCGATTATTAGGGGAATGAGTCAGTTTCCAAACCCCCCAATTATTACGGGTATTACTATAAAGAAAATTATTACGAACGCATGCGCTGTAACAATAACATTATAAACTTGGTCGTCGCCTAGTAGAGCACCAGGCTGGCTGAGTTCAGCCCGGATGAGAAGGCTTAGCGCGGTGCCCACCATACCCGCTCAGGCACCAAAGACTAAGTATAGGGTGCCGATGTCTTTATGGTTGGTAGAGAAGAATCAACGGGTGATTGCCACAGGTAAGATGGCCGAGAGTCTAGGCGGTGGGCTGTAGTCCCATAGACAGAGGTTTAAGTCCTTTTCTTATCAAGTTTTGTGGTGTAGCAGCATGCCAGATTGCAAACCTGGTGGCGTAGAATAAACTCTACCAAAGCTTCCCCTCCCCGATTATCGGGGAAGTAGACGGATGCCCGCTGGTTTAGGCGTCTAGCTGTTAACTAGAACTTTGAGGGATCGAGGCCCTCCTGTCTATAAGGCCTTAGCTTAATTAAAGCGTTTGATTTGCATTCAATTAATGTGGGATAAAGGCCCGCAGGCCTTATCAGAGGCTGGGAGGGTTTCACTCCCGCTTAAGGCTTTGAAGGCCTTTGGTCTAACTATCCTAAGTCTCTAGATGAGGAGCGCTATGGTTGCAGGGGTAATCGGGAGCATCGTGAGAGAGGCTACTGCCATTAGTGCTAAGGGGCTCGTTGTGATTGTTTTTAGGCGTCAGGGGGTTTTATTGTTAGTTGTGTTCGGGCCGGAGGTCAGTGTTATGCTGTAGCAAAGTCGGAGGTAGAAAAAAAGGCTTAGGAGGGCAGTGAGGGCTATGATGGTAGCAGTTACAGCAAGGTCTTGCTTTGTGAGTTCTTGTAGAATCATTCATTTTGGTATGAAACCCGTGAGTGGGGGAAGGCCCCCAAGGGAAAGTATAGTAAGCATTGCAATGGTAATAATGGTTGGAGCCTTGGCTCAGGCTGTTGCGAGAGCGTTGATGCTGGTTGTTGACACAACTTTTAGGGTTATGAATGCGGTAGAGGTCATAATAATATAGATTAGTAGGTTGAGAATCATTAGTTTGGGGGAATATTTTAGTACAATGATTATTCAGCCCATATGGGCAATTGAGGAGTATGCTAAAATCTTTCGAATCTGGCTTTGGTTGAGACCTCCTCATCCCCCTATGAAGGCAGAAATTGTGCCAATTAAAAAAAGTAGGGTTGGATTGACGTTGGGGGCGATTTGATAAATAAGGGTTATGGGGGCTAGTTTTTGTCATGTCGAAAGGACTAGGCCTGTTGTGAGATCTAGGCCTTGAAGTACCTCCGGCAGTCATAGATGAGTGGGGGCAAGGCCAACTTTTATACCAAGGGAGATTATGGTGATTGCAATTGCCAGAGGGTGCGAGGGTTGTTGGATGTGTCACGTACCTAATATCCAGGCATTGGATGTGGCTGCAAAAAGTAGAAGTGCCGCTGCGGCTGCCTGTGTTAGGAAGTACTTTGTTGCGGCTTCAATGGCTCGGGGGTGATGGTGTTGGGCTATGAGTGGGATAATGGCTAGTGTATTAATCTCTAGCCCTATTCACGCAAGAAGCCAGTGAGAGCTGGCGAATGTGATGGTTGTACCTAGTCCTAGGCTTGCGATAAGGGTAAATAATACTCAGGGGTTCATTAGTAAAGGAAGGATTTTAACCAACATGTTCGGGGTATGGGCCCGAGAGCTTGTTTAGCTGACTTTACTAGGAGGTAGTGTAATGGAAGCACCAGGAGTTTTGATCTCTTAAGCATGGGTTCGAATCCCTTTCTTCTAAGGAAGCGGGAGGGGCTTAATCTCCATGATCCACTCTATCAAAGTGGCCCTTTTATTTCAGGCACGGTTCCGTTAAAACTGAGGGGGCAGTCCTGCAAGTGCAATTGGTAGGGATATGTTTCATATCAAAAGCGCTAGGGCCAAGGGAAGGAAGTTTTTTCACACAAGATGTATTAGCTGGTCGTACCGAAATCGAGGGTAAGAAGCTCGAACTCAGAGGAATATGACTGAGAGAAGCGCAGCTTTAATCATAAGGTTGACAGTAGTTAGTTCCGGCAGGAGGGGGTTGTGCGTAGCCCCTAAAAATAGGATTGTGGATAGGGTGTTTATTAGTAGGATATTTGAGTACTCGGCAAGGAAAAAAAGGGCGAAGGGCCCTCCTGCATATTCGACATTGAAGCCAGATACAAGCTCGGATTCGCCCTCTGTGAGGTCAAATGGGGCTCGATTAGTTTCTGCCAACGTTGAGACATATCATATGGCAGCCAAGGGCCATCCTGGGGCCAGGAGTCAGGTTGTCTCTTGGGCCATATTAAATATAGTTAAATTAAAACCTCCCACCATAATGATTGTGGATAATAGAATGAGACCTAAACTAACTTCATACGAAATAGTCTGGGCTACTGCACGGAGTGCCCCAATCAGTGCATATTTTGAATTTGATGCCCATCCTGAGCCGAGAATTGAGTAGACGGCAAGGCTTGAAAGGGCAAGCACAAAAAGGATACCGAGGTTTAAGCTAACTACGGGATAGGGTATCGGCATGGGTGCTCATATCGCTAAAGCAAGTGTTAGAGCAAGGGTTGGGGTAGCCAGGAAGAGAAATGGGGAGGAGGTAGATGGGCGGATGGGCTCTTTAATAAATAGCTTTACGCCATCGGCAATTGGTTGCAGAAGGCCGTAGGGGCCGACTACGTTTGGCCCTTTTCGTAGTTGTATGTAGCCTAACACTTTTCGTTCTAGCAATGTTAGGAAGGCTACGGCCAGTAGGACTGGGACGATATACGCTAGTGGGTTGATGATGTGGGTCATAATTGAGTTCATAGCTGAAGGAGAGGATTTGAACCTCCGGTAGAAAGGGCTTAGGCCTTTTGCAATTACCAGGCTCTGCCACCTTAGCTTGCCTTTATCTATGGCAGTTGTATCGTCCTAATTACCTTCTTTATATGGTTTCAGAGGGTAAAGGTGAGGCTTGTGTTTTTGTAGGCCCCCTTGCTCCGGTCCTTTCGTACTAGGAGCAGGCTCGTTCATAGATAGAAACCGACCTGGATTACTCCGGTCTGAACTCAGATCACGTAGGACTGTTAATCGTTGAACAAACGAACCCTTAATAGCAGCTGCACCATTAGGAAGCCCTGATCCAACATCGAGGTCGTAAACCCCCTCGTCGATATGGACTCTGGGAGGGGATTGCGCTGTTATCCCTAGGGTAACTTGGTTCGTTAATCAGGGTTCTCCTGGGTCATGTTTGGTCAAATTTTTTGATGCCTAGACTTGTTTTTCTTAGCTTAAGGGTTTTCCCATTCCACTCGGAGGCTGTTTTATCCTCCGCGGTCGCCCCAACCGAAGGCGTGTTGATCACTGGCGTTATGTTTTCCCGGGCTTGTAAAGGGGGCTTGGTCTACTTGATCATTTGCCTAAAGCTCCATAGGGTCTTCTCGTCTTATGTTATCATGTCCGCTTCTGCACGGATAGATCAATTTCATTGACTGGGGGGAGGAGACAGTTAAACCCTCGTTATGCCATTCATACAGGTCTCCATTTAAAAGACAAGTGATTACGCTACCTTCGCGCGGTTAAGATACCGCGGCCGTTAAACACTGCTGTCACAGGGCAGGCGGGACCTCTGATACTTCGTTGTTAGCAAGAGGCGATGTTTTTGGTAAACAGGCGGGGTTTGGTTTTGCCGAGTTCCTTCTCACCCTTTTAGTCTTTCCTTGATGCACTCCTGTGTCGGGCTGACGGTAAGTAGGGCATGATTTTCTTGTTTATTTTTGTTATTGTTATCCCTTCTGTTTGGGTCCGTTAGTTGTCAGTGGTTGGTCCTGTCTGACTCACGATTGTGCGAGGAGAGGGGGTACCCCTCTTATTACTAATTTTAGCATTATCTTCTCTACAATTGTGTAGAGGGGCTCGGTGTTTAGAGGGGGTTAGATTAGGTTTATTCGTATTGTTGGCTAAGCTCTGCTTGGGCTTTAACGCTATCTTCACAGGTGGCTGCTTTTAGGCCCACTGAGGGAGGTGCCTTGGGTTTTTGATGCTTTCCCACCTCAATAAGGTTGTATTCTTTTTCAAAAGAGCTGTACCTCTTTTGACTAACTATTATATCTTACTTGTTCCTTTTGTGTTTAAGGTTAGGATTTTATAATGCTGAACTTGTATTCATTTTCCGGGCAACCAGCTATCACCAGGTTCGGTAGGCTTGTCACCTCTACTTGGGAGTCTCCCCACTCTTTTGCCACAGAGACGGGTTTGCCCTCTTAGGCTGCTCCGAAGTAGCTCCCCTGGTTTCGGGGGGTCAAACTTAAGTTCTCTTCGCTTGGGCTTTCTTGCTAAATCATGATGCAAAAGGTACGAGCGTTCATCTCTGCTTCTTTTTGCTTTGTTGGGTTGTTTCATTTCTTTTTCAGCTTTCCCTTGCGGTACTTTTTCTATTGCTCTAGGGACCTTTTCTATCACCTATACTTGGGTGGTGAGATGTTTCAGTATTTTGGCTAAGTTTTATTATTTATATTTGAGTTTTGGTGGTTGTGTTTAGGCTAGCTCTTTAGCTTAGGACGACTCGATTTGCACGAGTGTCTTCTCAGTGTAAGGGAGGTGCTTTGCTTTTTAGCTACGTCCTAATTATTCCAAGTGCACCTTCCGGTACACTTACCATGTTACGACTTGCCTCCTCTCTATTTCTTCTTCAGGTTTTATATATTGTCATTTTGTTTTTCGAGGAGAGTGACGGGCGGTGTGTACGCGCCTCAGAGCCATTTTCAAAAGAACTCTCTTGTTTCTTTTTACTGCTAAATCCACCTTCGACTGTACACTTTTCATTGTATTCTTCGTAGTATTCTGTTGACAGAAAATGTAGCCCATCTCTTCCCTCTCCATTCGCTACACCTCGACCTGACGTACTGGGGGTTGCCCGTTTTGCTTACTGTTTTCCTCTCAAAAGGTAAACTGGCGACGGCGGTATATAGGCGGTATTGACAAGGAGGGGTGAGGTTTAACGGGGATTATCGGTTATAGGACAGGCTCCTCTAGGTGGGTTTGAGGCACCGCCAAGTCCTTTGGGTTTTAAGCTAGGGCTCGTAGTTCCCTGGCGGGCGAAGTTAGTACTTTCATCACCTTAGTTTAGGGCCAAGCATAGTGGGGTATCTAATCCCAGTTTGTGTCCTGGCTGTCGTGAGTTCAAGGCTCATAGAACCACTTTCGTTGTTGGGTTTCGTGACCCCCATGGCGTATGACAGCATAGGGGGTATTTAGTTCTAGTCGGGTTTTGTCTCTAATCACACTTTACGCCGTGGTGCATCAATTTGGGCCTCTCGTATAACCGCGGTTGCTGGCACGAGTTTTACCGGCCCTTTTAACCCTGACTAAGTCAAGCTTTCGCTTATGGCTTAATGTTTGTCACTGCTGAGCTCCCTTGGGGGTGTGGCTAAGCAAGGCGTCTTGGGCTACGGATGTGTGCCTGATGCCTGCTCCTTTTTTCCTGCCGGGGGTAAAGGGCATTCTCACGGGGATGCGGGTACTTGCATGTGTAAGTTGGGTAATAACTGATGTTAAAGTCAGGACCAGGCTTTTGTGTTATTGGAGCTTTTCACGGCTCATCTTGGCATCTTCAGTGCCATGCTTTGGGTTAAGCTACATTAAC